GTAATAGATCTGCTACGGAACGAATACGTTTATTTTTCAAATGATTTATATCGTCAAGTACGCCCATTCCAAATTTCATTCCAATCAAATGATCCGCAGCTGTCAATATATCTCGTGGTAATAAAAATGTATTGTTCTGAGGTATATCAAGATTAAGCTTTTGGTTCATATTTCGTCGACCAATTCTTCCCAATTCACACCTTTGTTGAAAAAATTTTTTTTGTAATTCTTTACATAAAGATTCAGAAAATACTGGATCTCCACCAACACAAGCAAATTGTCGATAAAATTCTAAAATGGCATTTTCTTTTGACCCGATTTTTTTTTTATCCTTGTCATTTAGGAAAGACACGAAAATTTCAGGATAACAAACATTCTCTAGAATTTCGCTTAAATTCGAACCCATAGCTGATGATAGAACTAGAATAGATATTTTCTGTTTCCTACTTACACGAGCCCATATCCTTGCTTTTCTATCAATCTCTAATTCGAATCTCCCCCCCCAATCTGATATTATAGTGCCTGTATACACCGAAATTCCGTTAGGGTCCAATTCTGAACGATAATAGATACCGGGGCTTTGCAATATTTGATTGATTACAATTCGGTATATTCCATTTACTATAAAAGTTCCCAGAGAATTCATTAGAGGAATATTTCCAATAAAAATAGTTTGTTCTTGTATGTTCCGACAACTTTTCCAAATTAATCCCGCGGATACATATAATTCAGCAGAATATGTAAGCGATTCATATACAGCATCTTTTTCGTTTATAAAGGGTTCTAATAATTGATATGTTTCTACAAATAATTGAAATTCAATTTCTTGATCTGTATCCTCTATTTTTGGAAACTTAAAAAGCCCCTCTGTTAAGCCCTGATCAATGAATCTACAAAACCCTTCAAATTGTATCTGATTCAATCCAGGTAGTGTAGACATTCCTTCATTTTCACTCTCAAGCATTTTGAACTTCCCCGTGAATTTTATAGAAAAATATTCCATGATTTGCTGTCATTCTTCATCAAATCACATGAATCAATTTAGTAATAATGGAATTTCTGTTCTTTTTACTGAATTACATGAAATTGTACCTAACTCTGTGTATGAAATACTTATTATGAAAAGAGGAATAAATAATTATGAAAAGAGGAATAAATAAAATCGAATTTTACACTCAACTTCGAAGGAAGGAATTTGCAACAAAACAAACAGATAGAATCGAAATTCTAATCTAAAAATGGAAATGAATTGAAAAATTCGACCTGGATTTTAAGGTTTTTTAAGGAATATCAAAAAAAATACATTCCATTTCTATCAGTATTAATTTCTATCATTATTATAATATTACATATTCCAATTCAATCGGATACCAGAAAAAAATGAATTCGGGATTTGTTCTGCTCAATGAGATAAGGATCTAATAATCCGAAACAATATAGAATTCATTTTTTTGTTTTTGAAACTTAACCTTTTTTTATTGTTCAAAAAAGAATTCGAAAAAGAGGAGAAACATTTTTTACTTTTTTTGGAGAATACGATTAGAGTGTGTAATAAGATTTGTATGTATTAATATAGATCTAACTCTAGCTATAGTTAGCTATCTATATCTATATATATAGATAGATAGAATAGATAGATCTATGTCTAACTTTATTGCAGTCATATCCGTTCGGGACAACACATAACACGTCGTGTTAATTTTTTTTTCTATTCAATCTATTTAATAGAAAAAATTGAAAAAAAAGGAGGGGGCGCCAGAATTTTTTGAGAATTCCGTATTCGTATAGTATAGGTATTATATATATATAGATAAGATACCCGATTAGATAATACCTGTGTAACAATTCAAATTTATGTTCTAGGGTTTACATATACTGACAGTTGCTGTTATAATTGGAATAGAGAAAGTTTTTTCAATAAAAAAAAAGAAAGAAATATTGGTTAGTTATGTATCAATTTTTATTTTCTTATCTCACTAAGTATCTCATTAAGAAATGAAAAAAGGATATTCAAATATTCAAGAATTATTCATAAATTAATAGTTAACGGTTGCAATTTGTCCCGAGATTTTTTTCTTTTGTAACAGAAGGTGTAAGCTTGTTTTTTTTTTATTTCATGTTTTTTCAGTTCAATAAAAAAAAGGGGGGATATTCTCATATATTTCATATAGAAATATATATACTGGCGGCATGGCCGAGTGGTAAGGCGGGGGACTGCAAATCCTTTTTCCCCAGTTCAAATCCGGGTGTCGCCTGATCGACAAGAGATTTGAAATATTGTATTACATTCTATTTTTTTTTATGCTTAATGTTTTCCGGTTTTACTTAAAATAATAGAAAAGAACTTTTGATATGTTCTAATAGAGTGGATTCTGGTTTTTCGTCAATGGCGTTAGCCCAGAATCTTTTTTTGACTCTGTACCAACAATTCCACTATTATTATAGTATTTTGAGTGAATAATCCAAAAGAAAAAAAAATACAAGAACAATTTTTGAACAA